CTCTTTTATGTGCATAATGAAAATAAAACAGCGAATAAAAAAAGATGAAAATATTATCATTATGAACTGAGCAGGGCTAGTGTTTTTACAAGAAATCTCTAGCCAACCTTACTGCAAGAGATCTTTTCTTAAGATCAAACGTGTTGATACTTTATAGAAATGATAACTCCAACAATTTATTTGTTCTAAACGCCTTATAATTTCCAGGAATTAGTCACTTCAACAGCCTTCGATGGTTATACAGGTATCCAAAATACAAACGAGATGGATGTTTGTTGTCCCGACCATTCTTGTTAGTTCCGATCCTTATCAGGATCGGGATAATTTATAACAAAGTTTTTGTGTTGTTGATTCCTAGGTGTAGTGCTTCTTCCCCTATGTGGCCTATTGGTACTGGTGGAGTAGGATTGACCTGTAAATACAGAACCTATAGGTGTAGCCTTTCGCTCAATACTAGAGTCGACAATTAAACCATAGCATCCGAGGTTACATTAATGGAGGATACACGACAGAAGGAGTTGTTCTATTTCCAAACTTTACCTCCAACAAGCGTAGATTTTTTTTTCAAAATTTTTATTTCTATCCCGATCCCAAATCATGTGTCTTTCTCGTAAGATTGAGAGCAATAAAAAAAAGAATCAAATCGCACCATCTCTGTAATAGGTAAATGCCTCTTTTTCTCCTGAAGTTGTCGGAATTATTCGTAATAAGATATTGGCTATAATTGAAAAGGTCTTATCAATAAAATTTCCATTTATCCGCGATCTAGGCATAGGTAGCAATCCATTCTATAATTATTCTCATTACCTCTAGTGGTAAACCGATCCCACAAATAAAAGAATTGTATAGTACGAAATAACATAAAAACGGATTCATTAAGAAAAAAGATATGGGACCTGTATTTATATTTATTCAAATTGTTCTTTTTTGACAGGAATAAAAAAAAAAACAAAGAAATAAATATTGGAGTACGCTTCGATTTCATCCTAATGTAAATGGGGTAGTATACCAACAAAAGAAAGTATTCAATTTCATTTAAGTTACAGATTATAATAACGAAAAATTTTTTATTGAATTCTCATCCAATCCAAAGAAGAAAAAAAAGGATCGAATAACCATTCTACGATGAAAAAACCCGCCTGTTTTATTTTGTATGCATAGGAGGTATACACTATACAATCAACTATTTATATATAATTTTTCTGAATAAGGGTAGGGTTTGTTGTTGAGAGAGAACTATAAAACTGGACTGGAAAGGAAAGGAATTTGATAATTCTTAAGATATGGAATCATAGTCTAAATAGAATCGTGATCTAAAGAGATCCATTAACCGAAGTGCAAAAATAGACCTATGAATCAGCTGATTCGTTATAATTTAGTGATTGCCTCCGGTACCGTTATAAAATAACAGAAAAAGAGGCGAAGGCTGGTTTGGTTTTGCAAACATGAATAGAATCTTTCTAACATTTTTTTTCTATTTATCCGCATAACCTCAAAAGAAAGATATTTCTTTGACTTTGATGAAAATTTATATATTTTTATAGTTTTATAGTTAGAATTTTAATTGATTGGTCGTTCCTATCCAAAAATCTACTAGTACCGGCTCGCTATTCACTCGGTTTTTGGGTCATAATCATTATGTAGGAGAGATGGCCGAGTGGTTGAAGGCGTAGCATTGGAACTGCTATGTAGGCTTTTGTTTACCGAGGGTTCGAATCCCTCTCTTTCCGTACCTTCATCTAATTCACTGATCTTACTAACCAAAAAAGTAAACTAGCTAACCAAAAAAGTAAACTAGCACTATATAAAATTATATTTATATTCCAACACAACAGTTAGACCTTTCTTTGATATAAAATTTTTATTCCTAATTGCTGTGGCATGGAAAATACTGAAAGGAAAAGAGTAGACAAGGAATGAAAACCTACCTCTCGTTCTATGATACCTAAATGGGAGAAAAATCCGAATCAAACCCTTATTTATCTTAACCTTAGGTTAATTTACTTCAACGAAAGGGATCAAAATTGTCCGAAACCTTGTGATTTTTTTTTATTTTCGTTAGGTTTAGGTCTGGCGCGAATAATATTCTACGACTAGCAATTCATTTATTTTCAAACCGACCCATTTACTATCTATTATTTGATTGACTAATCCTTTATATTGGAATGGTTGAAGAGTCAAATGTTTTGGCATTTCGTCCTGAGAGGATGAATCGAAAGAATTTTGAATCAGAGCTCTAGAGTTTTGTTCATCCCTCGCCGTAATAATATCTCGGGGTTTGCAGCGATAACTTGGTATATCTACTATACGACCATTGACTAAAATATGTCTATGGTTAACTAATTGACGGGCTCCAGGAATAGTCGGAGCCATACCCAATCGAAAAAGGATGTTATCCAAGCGCATTTCAAGTAATTGGAGTAAAACCTGACCTGTTGACCCCTTGGCTTTACCGGCGATACGAACATATTTAAGTAATTGTCGTTCTGTAAGACCATAATGAAAACGCAACTTTTGTTTTTCTTCTAGACGAATACGATATTGAGATTTTTTACCGGAACGTGATTGGTTTCTAAGATCACTTCCGGCTCTAGGCCTTTTATTAGTTAGTCCCGGTAAAGCTCCCAGGCGGCGTATTTTTTTGAAACGAGGTCCCCGGTAACGCGACATAAAGACTCCTTATTCTTATTTATATTGAATTCTTATTTATGAAATTTCATTTTACAGAATAAACCTAAACTAAAACTGAACTAAATAATAAATGAAGCGAAGTTTACGGAAGTAGTGTACTTGTACTCTAAATACTCTAAAGAATAATTAGATGAATAAATATCCAGACCTTTCTATTCTATATATATTTTATATAAAGATTCTATATAGATAAAAATATATTCTATATAAAGATTCTATATAGATAAAAAATAGATAAAAGGGATTCTTTTCATGGCATAGTTGGAAGTTCCTATAAGATTAAAAAAAAATATATTTTTCACAATATTCTTTGATTTCGGGTTTCAAAAGGGCATTCTCAATCATGTAAAAACTAGAAGAAAATAAATAGAGAAAAGCCGGCTATCGGAATCGAACCGATGACCATCGCATTACAAATGCGATGCTCTAACCTCTGAGCTAAGCAGGCTCACATAAGATAAATTCTACTGCATAGGGATTGTCATCTTAGCTATTAATTAATATCCTTATACTTATTGGCATTCTTAGCGATTCCTATTAGCTAGTCATAATCATAATGAATATGACTATAGAAAAAATAAAATATAGAATTGAAAGGAAATATTCAATACTCGTACTTACCATAGGCCATAGAATATAACGATAAACCTATTGATATATAATTTTATTTATTTTTCTCACATCACAATTATATAGTATAGCATTTAGTATTAAAAAATATTAGATTCGATCTATTTTTAGATTAAATCATTTTCGTTTTTGCTTTCAAATGCTATTTTAAAGTCTTTTTATTACACTTCTTTATTTTATTCCATATCATACATATTTTATATTTATAAATGGAATTATTTGTTCTAAATAATGAGACATTATTGCGCTTTGATTCGTAAAGATGGAAGCTCAGACGAAAAAAAGAATCGACCGTTCAAGTATTCCAAATTGCATGGGAAAAACGAGCAGAAGAGAGACATATATACGTGGTATATCTCCATCTATATTGAATTGCAGATACAGAAATGATAGAATCGTTTCTGATTGGACCAAATGCAGGTGCGGGTTTCCTATAGAAGATGAAAGAAGATAGCCAAGAAAAAAAAGAGGATAAAAACTTTTTCGAGATAGGAATCAGTATTTAATGAATTCAACGGTTCCAGTAGAAATGAAATAAAAACGAGATCCTAATCTCAAAACAAAAAGGGGATATGGCGAAATTGGTAGACGCTGCGGACTTAATTGGATTGAGCCTTGGTATGGAAACCTACTAAGTGAGAACTTTCAAATTCAGAGAAACCCCGGAATTAATAAAAATGGGCAATCCTGAGCCAAATCCTATGTTTCCAAAAACAAACAAAGGCCCAGAAGGTGAAAAAAGGATAGGTGCAGAGACTCAATGGAAGCTGTTCTAACAAATGGAATTGACTGTGTTGCATTGGTAGAGGAATCCTTCCATTGAAACTTTCGAAAAGATAAAGATGAGGGATATACGTATATACATACGTATACGTACTGAAATACTCTATCAAATGATTAATGACGACCTGAATCTGTATTTTTATATGAATTTTATATGAAAAAGGGGAAAATTGTTGTGAATCGATTCCATATTGCAGAAAGAATCGAATATTCATTGATCAAAGCATTCACCACACAGTCTGATAGTTCTTTTGCAGAACTAATTAATCGGACGAGAATAAAGATAGAGTCCCATTCTACATGTCAATACCGGCAACAATGAAATTTATAGTAAGAGGAAAATCCGTTGACTTTAAAAATCGTGAGGGTTCAAGTCCCTCTATCCCCAAAAAGCCCATTCAACTCCTTAACTATTTATCTTATCCTTTTTTTAGTTAATAGTTCAAAATTCGTTATCTTTCTTATTCACCCTACTCTTTTACAAACGGATCCGAGAGAAAAATTTGTCTCTTATGACAAGTCTTGTGATATATGATACATGTACAAATGACCGTCTTTGACCAAAGACTCCCCATTTGAACGAATCATGGTCGATATCATTATTCATACTGAAACTGACAAAGTCTTCCTTTTTTGAAGATACAAGAAATTATAGCACCTGGATAATACCCTTTGAATTGACATAGACCTAAGTTATTTAGTAAAATGAGGATGCGGTATCGGGAATGGGAATAGTCGGGATAGCTCAGCTGGTAGAGCAGAGGACTGAAAATCCTCGTGTCACCAGTTCAAATCTGGTTCCTGGCACATGATTAATTTTTATGAGTCTCTTTTCTACAAATTACTTAATACTTAATATAAATCGACATATATATTAATTAATAGTTTAGATCATA